AGAAATAATAAGACTTTGTCTTTATTTTATCGTTTTTTGAAGTAAAATAAAAGTAAATTATTCATATAATCTAATATTGATTGAATATTTGAGCATTCCGAGACTTTGATGAGTCTGTATTCAAAGTATCCTAGGTCCTTTCCAAAACTATTAATTTAATTCCCCCTCTAGCTATCCAATCTAATTGAAGACTCAGTAAGTGGAACTAAATTAGTAGTGGAAAGTAAAGATTTATGAATTTACCTATACTACTTTAGGTTAGAGAATAGAACCTCGAGAGCCAGGGGCTTATAATCACGATAAAGAAAGTATCAAGAGTCTTTTCCTACGTTTGTTATAGTAGGGGATTTAAAGTCTGTTGTTGAGGCGGCACCCGGATTTGAACTGGGGAAAAAGGATTTGCAGTCCCCCGCCTTACCACTCGGCCATGCCGCCAAAACAATATAAACTAGATTCCAATTTTCTCTCTTTTTTTTTTTTGCAACTCCGAAAAAATATATAGATTTTCAGTCCCAAAATATGGAATCCAGTACAAATCAGAACCATTAACTATTGACTGTAAATTCATGACCATTTGTGAATTAAAATCTACATTTTTTATTTCTAATAATATAAGCAAATCATTAGAAATTTATTTATAACTAATCTATATTGAGTTTTTTCAATTAAAAAGAAAAATAAATCTTCTTCAATTTAAATTATAACAGTAATGATGAGTATATGTAAACCCCATAATCAGAACATACATTACGTTGTGTTATAGAGCTATAGCTCTATAATGGGGTATTTTATCTCTCTATAGATGCTTTTGAGTAGTAATTCTCAATAATTTTTTTATTTAAATTTTCATTGAATACATTGAAGAGAAAATTTAATTTTTGATAGAGCACAGCATGTGCTGTCCCAAATAGAACTGTACCCCAATAAAAGAATAAAAAGAGACATATATATCTGTGCATTATTTTTTATTTTAATAATAATAAAAATTAATAAATAAAAAAAAACACAAGTTTTCTTACCTACTTCCTTCAATTCAATGATATTCTATTCAAAATAGGTAAAACTCTTTTCTGCAAATATTTTTTTGAACAATGAAATACAAAGACATGAAAAAGTAAAGTGGTAAAAAAAAAGTTTTATATTTATTATATGTTTATCTGCTCGAACAGATCCAATCATGAATAAAATTTTTATGGTATGCAATCGAATTGGAATATGTAATATCATAGGTGAAAATGAAATCACTTTTTTTCTAGTCTTTACAAAACTCCAAAAGTTCCAGTGGTATTTCTCAATTCTGTTCCATTTGGATCTCTTTCTTATAAAAAAATTCCAATTGAATCTAGTCTCCGTTCATACGTATTTAATACATTCCATATATCTTGGAGTTGGATAAAATTTCATGTGATTCAGTAAACAGAATAGAAATTCCATTATTGCTAGATCGAATTCTATGGATATGATTCGGTGAAGAATGAGAGATGGGATGGGATTTTTTAAATAAACGTATAAATGGGAAATTCAAAAAAGATGCTCAGGGATGGAAAAGAGGGAACATCTACAATACCCGGATTTAATCAGATACAATTTGAAGGGTTTTATCGGTTTATTGATCAGGGTTTAATAGAAGAACTTTCTAAATTTCCAAAAATCGAAGATATAGATCACGAAATTGAATTTCAATTATTTGTGGAAACATATCAATTGGTAGAACCTCTGATAAAAGAACGAGATGCTGTCTATGAATCACTTACATATTCTTCTGAATTATATGTATCCGCGGGATTAATTTGGAAAACCAGTAGGAATATGCAAGAACAAAGAATTTTTATTGGAAACATTCCTTTAATGAATTCCCTTGGAACTTCTATAGTAAACGGAATATACAGAATTGTGATCAATCAAATATTGCAAAGTCCTGGTATCTATTACCAGTCAGAATTGGATCATAACGGGATTTCGGTCTATACCGGCACCATAATATCAGATTGGGGAGGCAGGTTAGAATTAGAGATTGATAAAAAAGCAAGAATATGGGCTCGCGTGAGTAGGAAACAGAAAATATCTATTCTAGTTCTATCATCAGCTATGGGTTCGAATCTAAGAGAAATTCTAGAGAATGTTTGCTACCCCGAAATTTTCTTATCTTTCTTGACCGATAAGGAGAAAAAAAAAATTGGGTCAAAAGAAAATGCTATTTTGGAGTTTTATCAACAATTTTCTTGTGTAGGTGGGGATCCAATATTTTCTGAATCTTTATGTAAGGAATTACAAAAAAAATTCTTTCACCAAAGGTGTGAATTAGGAAGGATTGGTCGCCGAAATATTAACTGGAGACTTAATCTTAATATACCTCAGAACAATATATTTTTGTTACCACGAGATATATTAGCAGCTGCCGATCATTTGATTGGGATGAAATTTGGCATGGGTACACTTGATGATATGAATCATTTGAAAAATAAACGTATTCGCTCTGTAGCGGATCTTTTACAAGACC